CCATAGATGATTTCTTCATATAGATAGATATAGGATCTATGGGGCAATTACTTAGAAGTACTGTTTGTGCAACAGCCCTTCCTATCTGATAGAAAAGGATCTCATGATCCTGAACCGAGCTTACCTGGGATCGCAAATCCCAAGTTTTTCTATGAAGAGCGGATCGAATTGTATTAATGTCTATAATGGATTTCTTCTGTGTAATACTAATTGATAGGGCCTCATTGGTAAGTGATACAAGATCTCGTACATCGGAACCCATGGTTATGGACCCGAATCCACTAGCATTCGTATGGAAGATTTTCTTTTCCAAAGGAAATCCCCGAGTATATGAAAGAGTGAAAAAGTGCTTTCGTTGTTGTGGAATAAGAAGCCTTCGTATCTTAATGCACGTATTGAATTTATTCGCAGCTATTAGACCGGGATCCACTTTTTTGGGAATATGAGTCGACGCAATAACAAGAATATTGCTATTGGAGGATCTTTCACAATCCCTGGAGAGATGGTTCACTAATAGACCGAGGGATAAGTAATTCGACGCATCCAGAGACAGATCATGAATGTTTGGAATCCATAGTATGCAAGGAGACATTGCTTTTGCTAATTCGAGTTGAAAGGTGATATAAAAGCGGTCTACCATATCCACCTCCTCATTCGTCATAGTTAGCAGCTCCCCATCAATATCAATATCCTCACTATCCTCACTATCATCAATATCCTCAATATCCTCACTATGATGAGTATGATGAGCACCACTATTATCAAAAATATCCTCACCATCACTATCATCATAAATATCCTCAAAAAATTGAGGCCTTTCATCCAGGAACTTGTTCGGAACTACTGTAATGAAAGGAAGATAGGAGTTTGTCGCTAGGTATTTGACCAAATAGGATCGTCCAGTTCCTATAGAACCTATCACTAAAATACCCCTAGAGGGGGATAGGCCTAAGCGGAGTGAAAAGGGTTTTCCATGAGATGGGAAATGAAAACTATTAGCCCCAAACGAGGTTTGTGAATAAGTGATTGTCTGATAATGCGCAAGGAATACTCGTCTTTCTGCTAAAGAGGGTCTATGAAACTCATAATTCATTAGATACTTTTTATGAATGTCAACTAAGTATCGTAAGTAAACCGATCCTGGTTGTTCAATCATTTGATAACTAGAACCATTCTTTGATAAATGATCACTATCAGTCAGACTCCATAGAATTTTATCAATCCTTTTTTCTTTCCTTAAGATGGAGAACTGAACCAAGAATTCTCTTTCGGCATCATCAATCGAATCAGTATTCGCGACCCAGGATTCGATCTTATCATCAATCCAACCACTGTTCACATTTTTTCTTTTTCTTAGTAATGAATAGATCTCTTTACTTGTACGACTTAGATGTCTCGTATTTCTCGAAAAAGTGATTCGATTGATGGGATTGGGTATGATACTTAGGAAATCGATGATATCAATGAGATTGATATTCCAATATTTCTTCTTAGAAGGTATTGATTTGACCCCATAAGCGGGACCACCACCCGATAGCATCTTGCCGCCAAAAGCCCGTATTTCTTCTAGAAAATATCCTAAAGCAGCTAGAAAGAGATTCTTTAACCAGAAAGAATTCAGTTCAGATGTAGGATACCTATCCAGAAGTTTTCGCAACTCAATCATGTATGATGGAATCATCAAAGATTTGATCTTTTCCAACTCTGTCTGTAACTCCCTAGAGGCTCGGGAAACAACGAGAAGATGTCTACGAACGATATATCCAGCAACAAGAAGAAGGAAAAGGATTGAATAGAGCAACTCCCGAACATTTGGTGATCCCGGAAATTCCCATATCAATGAAACGGGTGACTCATTATCTCGACGAAGCATTTCTTCGGACAGAAGAAGATTATGTAAACACTTACTCGAAATCTCGCTTATCAGATTCCTTTGTGGAAGAAGAATCTCCCGCAATTTGTTCTGAAGAATTGGCCATGATATATCTATATCTAATCTATCTATAATATCTTCAAAAAGGGATAACAATTTTTGACTGCTACTTAGTATCGCTATCCTCAATAGGTCTGAATTATATACTTTTTTGAAAGTATCTAAAAGAATGAAATTGAGATATTTGTACCCTGTCGAAGTAAAGAACCATGGCATATATGTTTGAAACATATTTGAGAGAGTTGAAAAAGCACTATAGGTTCTATACATCTGCCCTTCCTCAACGCATTTATTTAGATAAAGACTCCGTTTTTTCCTCTTTTCGGATGGTAATAAATATTTCTCAGAGTCAATCAAACCCATCTTTGAATTGAAATTGAGAAACTGATGCAAGTTCTTCCCTTCTGAATCAGATGGATTCATATCTGAAAGAGCTTGACAATAAATTCTTTCAAAATTGACTAATTGTCCCTCTCTTAGAGGTGTTCCAAAAATGTCTGCGATCGAGTAAAGAGCTCTACGAACGAATGGAGCGGATCGAATTGGAAAATGAAAAGATTTGTCCAAGTTATCCGGTTCGGCACCACTCGGCGGAAAATTCTTAGGTATGCATATCTTAGATACCTGTGACTCGATCGGTGAAATAGTATCTTTTTCCAAAAAAACATCTTTTTTTTTACCGACGTGCAAAGAAAATATTTTGTTGCGAATGAAAAAGATATTGAGGAATTGTCCATACGTAAGATCATAATTATTGATAGGGGTCCTTTCCACATAAAAAGGGAATCCTTTGTTACAATAGAACCAGAAGTGATGTGGATTATTCAAGAATCGAAGTCGATTTGCTTTATAAAAAGAGGATATCAATGAACTTCTATGAAATGGTTTCACGGGATTCAGCCAATTGTCTCGATCGTGGGATATCATTGAGAAATAGGAATCGGTCTTCTCAAAAGATTTCCTGCGATTTTTTCTAGTATGGAATGAGTCAATCATCCACTTCGGTATCTTATTGAACAAAAACGGTGATACTCTTCCTCCATTGATCAAGAATTTCGATTTTTGGGAAGTATCATGATCATCCAATAAGAAGGGTTTCAATTTATTCAAATGAACGATTTGAAGACCTATTGATTCTAACAACTGATTGAAGCGTTGATCAGTTGGACCCTTCAACTCATAGATGTGGATCTCGGACCTATGAATGGGGCTATTCCCGATACTCACAAAGAAAAAAGGAAGTGACCTAAACAAAAAGAAAAGAAGCGACTTGGACAAATTGGACAAATAGGACAAAAGGGGAAGTAACTTCGACAAAAGGAAACGAAGTGACTTAGAAGGATCTTTTTTGTCGAAAAATTCCGACCAATACCAATCAATTTTTTCGATAACCTCAGACCAATCAATTTTTTTTTTGATAACCTCCGACCAATCAATTTTTTCGATAACCTCAGACCAATCAATCAAATATTGATTAATACCTAATCGATCGAAGACTACTTGAAAACGGCTCTTCTGCTCAGAAACGAAATGTTCCAAATCCTCCTGGAAACTCTTGCTCCCATTGGACCATTTGTATCTATATGCATCAGGATCCCGATTCATGGATCTCTCGCTTCGAGAAATAAGAGGATCGAACCATTTCTTATGACTCTTTTTCAAATTCGATAAATGTTGGTTGATCGTAAATTTCCTTTGAGTTCTCTGATTCAGAGTATCATTTCCTATTTGATCCCTTTGAATTCCGTATTCGAAGTTGCAATCGGATCTATTCATTAAAAAGAATCGATTTGATACATTTCTTATGTACCCATGGATGCTATATTGGATTGGAATCAGATTTTGGATCAATCTATGTTGATTGAATGCCTTCAGTATGGTGTTGATAGCAAATACCACTCTTTTTGGTTTTGGATCTTCCAAAGCATTCCCGCAGGAGATCTGGACCCCTTTTTTTCTGATCCTTCGATAAAAAGATTCATTTTCTTCAGAAAACATAGGAGGTAGAACCAATAAAGATTTCTTTGTCGATTCATCCCTGGAGTTGAATACCTCGTTCAAGAATTTTTTTTGATCCAATCCGCAGGAATCAATAGAAAAGGCAAAACCCTTATGATACACCAGATCCGGCTCGGTTATTGATAGAGTGAATAGATCTGCCACTCCTTGAAATCTCTCTTCTGATTCAAAATCGTGGCGCCCCACGTATCCTCCCCTCTTCCGGTCATGGAATAGATGAAATAAATCAAAAAATGGATTTTGGTTCAAGAATGAAATCTTGTTGGAACTGCCCATATCCGGTTCATCCTTCGGAACCCTATCACATCCCGGATTTGATGCAATAGGATGAATTGTGACGGTATTTTGTAAATACGCAATTATCTTGAATATATCAATGATTTCTTTTTTTTCCGATCGCCGGGATGGGACAAAAGAAAGATCTTGTTGTTTCTTCAATAATTTCTGATCTCTGGTGGACCTCTTAGTAGGATTCGAACCCAGATGAAGTTCTGACCATCTGTCAGAGAAAAAAGAACGAATTGATCTTGTAGGATTCCCAAGAAATTCTTCGATTTCTTCCGGAAGCGGATGATTATTCATCTGCTTCTCACGTTCCGTGAATAGCCGGGACATTGAGGAATCTCCAGAAAGGCTTTTCGGGAATCGGTCTGATTCTATCTCTGCTCCTTCCGTTTGAAGAAAGGAAGGATCCCAAAGAATCGACCCTTCTTTTTGAATCTCTCTTTGATTGATCCATGTGTGATATTCCGAATCCTTATTACGAATGGAATCGAAATGATCTATGGATTGATCAAAAGATCCTTTCAATTGGCTAGAATCCCTTACTTGAACGAAATTAGATCTTGTGGAATCATATTGCATATTTGACGATACATTCCATACCTTGCTAAACAAGCGAAAAAACCGATCCTTGTTTATCAACCACACATTGTCTAAGCAAATCCAATTCTCTCTCGACACCTTCCTAAAGAAATCTGATTCGTGCGGATTCTTCTTCCAACTAACGAAGAGATCTTGGCGGAATTGCCACATATGAAATTGAATACAATTTTGCAGCAAAGAAATACCACACTTGTTTCTCGAGAAGAGATGGGAAAGATGCTCAATATCATTTGATTGAATAGTTGACCCAGCTCCTTGTTGTTTGAAGAAACCCTCCACTTCAATTGGTCTTTTTTCACGAAAAGAAGACATAAGATAACAAATCCAGTGTTTCACTAAGATTTCAAATAGCTGTCCCGAATTCAAGTTGATTATGTTTCGCTTATTTCTCGGAGAAAGACGATCAAACAATTCCCAATCATGGTCCTTGCGGATCCGATCATCCGTATAGGAAACAAAAGAAGACTCCAGATATTTGATATCTTTCTCTTTGAATGAGATCTCAATTACAGCCAGGGTTTCATTAGATATCTTACAAATAGAATCCCTCTTTTTTCCGACCCGGTTCCTCCACCACCGCGAACCCCAGTTAGATTCAGGCATGATACACTTTTTCGTTTTAGTTATTGGGAGAACCCAAGTACTCTCTTTCGGATCCATGAAACAACTCTCAGAGATCTTTTTCCCTTTTGGAAGATACAGGAGCGAAACAATCAACCTATTGATAGACCCAAAAGATTTTTCCAATGGAGCATTTCTGGGTCCAAAGGAATTCCTAGGCAGAAGCCCCATCAAATATAGATTTTTTCTTTCGACCATTTCTCGATTATGCATGCGATAGAGAAGGACCACTACTACAAGCAGTACTAGACCTTTGGTCGTCAATACTGCACCTTTGACTAGACCCTTGATCGTCAGTACTGCCCCTTTGATCGTGAAATACCGATTGCTTCTTGACCCCTGTGAATCGCGTGAGAGTAAACTCCTCCAAATTAGGGGGTCGAAGAGTTTCATAAAACGTTCTTGCTCGAAAAAAATAGAAACGATAGTTCTAACTGAATCGACTTGGGTCCACGAATCTAACAAATCGTGAGAGTTCTTGACCTCTCTTAACATCTCTCTCAATTCGAAGATCCAGGGTTGAAATGGATCTTGTTGTGAAATTTTATGCTTCATTTTGAGTGCCTCCCCATTATAAATATTGAATATAAAGTAAAAGAAAATAGGTTTCCATTTCTTTAGGTAATCTCCGATACGATAGTTCTTTCTTCTATGATATTTCTTTATGATATTTCTTTTACAATATTTCTTTCTTTATTCTATGATAATCCCCCTTATGCATCCATGGCTGAATGGTTAAAGCGCCCAACTCATAATTGGCAAATTTGCGGGTTCAATTCCTGCTGGATGCACGACAACGGGAATGTTCAATACGTCTATTGGAATTGGCTTTGTATCAATGGAATCTCATCATCCATACCAATTCGTTATGTGTTATGTATGGTATATTCATATCATAAGTATAGAAACAGTTAGAGGGAGAATTCTTATCGAAACTGGAACTCATAGGGAAGAAAATAGATTTATGGATAAAATTAAATATGCAGTATTTACAGAAAAAACTCTTCGGTTATTGAGGAAGAATCAATATACTTCTAATGTCGAATCAAAGTCAACTAGGACAGAAATAAAGCGTTGGGTCGAACTCTTTTTTGGTGTCAAGGTAATAGCTATGAATAGTCATCGAATCCCGGGAAAGAGTCGAAGAAGGAGACCCCTTAGAGGGCATAAAATGCATTACAAACGTATGATTATTACGCTTCAAGCGGGTTATTCTATTCCATCTATTAGCTTAGAAAGAAAAGAAATGAATTTCACTCAAAATACTTCATAACACGGCGATACATTTATATAAAACTTCTACCCCGAACACGCGAAATGCAACTGTTGGAATTCAAGTGAAATCCAATCCACGAAACAATTTGATCTCTGGACAGCGTCGTTGTGGTAAAGGTCGTAATGCCAGAGGAATCATTACCTCAAGGCATAGAGGGGGAGGTCATAAACGTCTATACCGTAAAATAGATTTTCAACGAAATAAAAAAGACATATCTGGTAGAATCGTAACCATAGAATACGACCCTAATCGAAATGCATACATTTGTCTCATACACTATGGGGATGGTGAGAAGAGATATATTTTACATCCCAGGGGGGCTCTAATTGGGGATACCATTCTTTCTGGTACAGAAGTTCCTATCTCAATGGGAAATGCCCTACCTTTGAGTGCGGTTTGAACTATTAATTTACGTAATTGGAAGTAACCAATTAGGTTTACGACGAAACCTAGAAATCGATCACCCACCCAAATTGAGTACCTCTACGGGATAGACCTCAACAGAAAACTGAAGAGTAACAACAGCAAGTGATTGAGTTCAGTAGTTCCTTATAGAAAATTATTGACTCTAGAGATATGGTAATATGGAGAAAACAGAATTGTTTGAAGCACCGACAGAACCGGAAGCGCCCCTTGTTTCAAAGAGAGGAGGACGAGTTATTCACATTTCATTTGATGGTCAGAGGCGAATTGAAAGCCAAGCATTGAGAATTCGACCCCCGGGGGAAAAGTAGAGATGTCTCCTACGTTACCTGAAATATGTGAAAGTTTTGACGTAATTTGATAGAGTCATTCGGTCTGAGTGCTACATGAAAAACATAAGCCAGATGAAGGAACAGAGAGACCTAGGATGTAGAAGATCATAACATGAGTGATTCGATTCGGCAGATTTTTGGACTCCTTTATCTCAACTCCTATGGTACTTCATCATACGATTTATATAAGATAGGATCCATCTACCTAGATATCATCACATACATCCAGAAAGCCGTATGCTTTGGAAGAGGCTTGTACAGTTTGGGAAGGGATTTTGATTGATCAATAGGAAGAATCTACTTCAACCGATATGCCCTTAGGCACGGCCATACATAACATCGAAATCACACTTGGAAAGGGGGGACAATTAGCGCGAGCTGCGGGTGCTGTAGCGAAACTGATAGCAAAAGAGGGTAAATCAGCCACACTAAAATTACCATCTGGAGAGGTCCGTTTGATATCCAAAAACTGTTCAGCAACAGTCGGACAAGTGGGTAATGTTGGGGTGAACCAGAAAAAATTAGGTAGAGCCGGATCTAAGCGTTGGCTAGGCAAGCGTCCTGTAGTAAGAGGGGTCGTTATGAACCCCGTAGACCATCCCCACGGGGGTGGGGAAGGGAGGGCCCCGATTGGTAGAAAAAAACCCACAACCCCTTGGGGTTATCCTGCGCTTGGAAGAAGAAGTAGAAAAAGGAATAGATATAGTGATAGTTTGATTCTTCGTCGCCGTAGTAAATAGGAGAACATTGAAAATCAAAATTGAAAATCAAATAGGTCTCTTTGTCCTTACAAAATAAAATAAAGTCTTTACAAAAAAAAAGATAGGAGTAAGTAGCCGTGACACGTTCACTAAAAAAAAATCCTTTTGTAGCTAATCATTTATTGAGAAAAATTGAGAAGCTCAACATAAGGGCAGAAAAAGAAATAATCATAACTTGGTCCCGGGCATCTACCATTATACCCATAATGATCGGCCATACAATTGCTATTCATAATGGAAAAGAGCATTTGCCTATTTATATAACAGATAGTATGGTAGGTCACAAATTGGGAGAATTCGCACCTACTCTGACTTTCCGGGGGCATACGAGAAGTGATAAAAAATCTCGTCGTTAATGTTAATAAAGTGAATATAGGTGCTCATCCTTTATTGATGAGAGGTGAACCTTATGATAAAGATAGAACCAGAGGTAGAAGTATACGCCTTAGGTCAACATATACCTATGTCTGCTCACAAAGCGCGAAGAGTAATTGATCAGATTCGGGGGCGCCTCTATGACGAAACACTTATGATACTAGAACTCATGCCGTATCGAGCACGTTATCCGATTTTTCAATTAGTTTCTTCCGCTGCAGCAAATGCTGCTCACAATCGGGGTTTCAACAAAACGTCTTTAATTATTAGTCAAGCCGAAGTGAACGAGGGTACTATTGTGAAAAAGTTAAAACCTCGAGCTAAAGGACATAGTTATCCGATAAAAAGGCCTACCTGCCATATAACTATTGTATTGCAAGATATATCCAAAGAGAGAAAGTTTGCCATATGGTCAAAAAAAGGGGGATGGATATATAAAGAGCTGTTTATAGATATTCAAGAGAGGTATCACTATATGCTATACAATATGATAAATCAGGACAGAATGATATGGGCTAATAGCAAGCGCGAGGCCATATGGGACAAAAAATAAATCCACTAGGTTTCAGGCTTGGTACAAGCCAAAGCCATCATTCCCTTTGGTTTGAACAACCAAAATATTATTTTGAGGGACTCCAGGAAGATAAAAAAATACGGGATTATATTCAGAATTTTTTACAAGAAAATATGAGAATATCCGCCGGTGTCGAGGGAATTGGAGGTATAGAGATTCAAAAAGGCATCGACCTGATCCAGGTCATTATATATATGGGATTCCCAAACTTATTAAAAGAGGAGAAATCTCAAGCAATTAAAGAATTACAGAGCAATGTACAAACAATATGTAACTCTCTCAATTCTCTAAACCGAAAAGTTAACATTGCAATAATAAGAATTAAAGAACCTTATGGACACCCTAAAATTCTTGCAGAATATCTAGCCGAACAATTAAAGAATAGAGTTCCTTTTCGAAAGGCCATACAAAAGGCTATTGAATTAACTGAAAAAACAGGGACAAAGGGAATTCAAATCCAAATCGCAGGACGTATTGAAGGAAACGAAATTGCACGTGTCGAATGGATTAGAAAAGGTAGGGTTCCCCTGCAAACCATTCGAGCGAAAATTGACTATTGTTCCTATACAGTTCGAACTATTTATGGAGCACTGGGCATCAAAATTTGGATATTTACAGACGAGCGGTAATGGCCCTTTGATTATCTTTACCTTCTATCCAATCTATCTGGAAATGAAAGAAAGAATGGAACACAAAAATAATGAAGGAGTTTGTTATTTTTTCGTTCAATAAAAAAAAAACAGAGAAATTAGAATTCTTCGAGTCTAATTTGAATTCTAAAGGGGTTTTGAATAAAAAATTGATTGAATTTTTGGTAGAATTGCTATGCTTAGTGTGTGACTCGTTGGTTTTTTTTGAGATTTAGGTTAGGATTAAAAGGGGGACTAGCCCGTAGTATCAACTAATAATTATAGAACTAATATAATAACCAACCCATTGCTTCCTATTATCTGGATCTAAGGAACCAGTCACTATATGATGAATCGATCATATCGTTGTAGCAACTGAAAAAAAAAATATTTTTGACATAAGATACAAAAAGAAATCAATCAGATCAGAAAGTTGTAAAGCAAAAAGGGATACGGATAATATGGAAGGGTGAGAGAAAAAAAAAAAAAGAAAATATGAATGATATATAATTCCAATATGATGTATGGTCTATGAATCATCTCATAAAAAAAAAGGCAATGTAATAAAGCATAGATATAGATTCGTCCAGAATTAGTAATTAGATTAGATGCATGCATCTAATTCATAAGAAAAAAAAAAAGAGCCCCGAGTCAATAAAGACTGAGGAGATTGGCTCAGGAACAAATGAAATTAGAAGCTCTATTGCAAAGTTTGGACCTAGCCATTAATTGAGAAGCGGTGGGAACGACAGAACCTGTGACTCCAAAGGATTCTATTGAAAACGAATCCTAATGATTCATTGGGTGGGATGGCGGAACGAACCAAGAATCAATTCATTTATTCTGAGAGGTCATGGGATGACCCTACGAATAAAAGATATAATAGATTAAAAGAGTCAATATTCGCCCGCGAAAGATTATTGGAATTATTGCTAAGTTTTGGGCCGATTTCCTCAATCAATTTTCTTTTTTGCATTATACTTTAATAAAAAACACAAAAAAAATATTTCATTTCAATAGAAATCAACTTCGAATTTTCTATACATAGACAAGCAGGGTATAACAATTTCTACGTGAGAGATTCGATCTCAAAAAATCCCCAGATTTCCTAATCATTAGCCCCGCAGAGCTTTGGTTCACATTTTGCTATTCCTAAGCTAGATTGACGAGCCAACTATTCAAGCCGTCTCTCTTCTTATGAGCTCGGCGAAAGCTAAATGATATGGGCAGACTCTGGTATCAAGAATTTTTGGTAATTTTTTTTTTTTTTTTCTCGTTTCATTCGCGAGGAGCTGGATGAGAAGAAACTCTCATGTCCGGTTCTGCAGTAGAGATGGCATTGAGAAAGAACCATCAACTATAACCCCAAAAGAACCAGATTCCGTAAACAACATAGAGGAAGAATGAAGGGAATAGCTTCTCGAGGCAATCGTATTTGTTTCGGTAGATACGCTCTTCAGGCACTTGAACCTGCTTGGATTACATCTAGACAAATAGAAGCGGGCCGAAAATCAATGACACGATATGCGCGTCGTGGTGGAAAAATATGGATACGTATATTTCCCGACAAACCTGTTACAGTAAGACCCACCGAAACACGCATGGGTTCGGGGAAAGGCTCTCCCGAATTTTGGGTATCTGTTGTTAAACCAGGTCAAATACTTTATGAAATGGGCGGAATATCAGAAATGGTAGCCAGAGAAGCGATTACAATAGCTGCGTCCAAAATGCCTATACAAACACAATTCATTATTGCGGGATCGGAATGTGTAACCAAAATAAAGGGACCTTCGTGATGAAAAAACAACTTAGGTTTTTTACTTTTTTTATGAACAAAAAATATTTCTTCCTTTTTTTTCATGCAAAGGGCAAAGAAAAAAAATGATTCAAACTCAAACCCATTTAAATGTAGCAGACAACAGCGGGGCTAGAGAATTAATGTGTATTCGAATCATAGGAGCTAGTAATCGACGATATGCTCATATCGGTGACGTTGTTGTTGCTGTAATCAAAGAAGCAGTTCCCCACACGTCTCTACAAAGATCAGAAGTGATCAGAGCTGTAATTGTCCGTACATGTAAAGAACTCAAACGTGACAACGGTATGATAATAAAATATGATGACAATGCGGCAGTTGTCATTGACAAAGAAGGAAATCCAAAAGGAACTCGAGTTTTTGGTGCGATCGCTCGGGAATTGAGACAGTTGAATTTTACGAAAATAGTTTCATTAGCTCCTGAAGTATTATAAATACCTACTATTACTACTAGATGAGACTATGATTTAGTAGGGTATCTGAAAAAGATTCAACGAAAATGACTTGACTTTGTAGAATTGATTAGTAGATTGTGTCTCACGCATATACCTTAAAAAAAAAAAAAAAAAGAAAGTAGAACATGTTGATTAGATGAAAATTCGGAGGCACTAATAATTTGAGTCATGGGCAAGGATACTATTGCAGACCTAATAACGGCTATACGGAATGCTGACATGGATAAAAAGAGAACGGTTCGAGTTGCATCTACGAAAATTACCGAAACCATTGTGAAAATACTTCTACAAGAAGGCTTTATTGAAAATGTAAGAACACATCGAGAAAGTCATAAAAATTTCTTGGTTTCAACGCTGCGACATAGAAGAAATAGGAAAGGCCCATATAGAACTATTTTAAAACGTATTAGTCGACCCGGCCTACGAAGCTATTCCCACTATCACAAAATTCCTAGGATTTTAGGAGGGATGGGGATTGTAATTCTTTCCACTTCTCGAGGTATAATGACAGACCGAGAGACTCGATTAGAAAGAATAGGGGGAGAAATTTTGTGTTATATATGGTAATCTTTCTGGTATCCGCGGATAAGGAACTCCCTAACTTAAAACTGAAGTTTTTTTTTTTGAAAAAAGGGATAGGTATATAGAATGAAAGAAAAAAAAAATCGACTTACCAAGGTTTAATCACTGAATCACTTGAAAATGGTATATTTCGAATTCATTGTAGATAATGAAGATCTGATCCTGGGTTATCTTTCAGGAAGGATACGAGGTACTTTTATACGAACACTACCGGGGGATAGGATCAAAATTAACATAAATAGTTATGATTGAACGAGGGGACACATAATTTATAGACTCAGGAATAAAGATTCAAACGATTAGGCGGCTCTCGAAGATCCCGTTCGTTGGAACACAATTCGAAGTTCAAAATACATTTCAAGAAACTTATTTTCTTCTAAAGAGTAGATTCCTAATCCAGGCAAGGAAAAAGAAATTATGAAAATAAGGGCCTCTGTGCGTAAAATTTGTGACAAATGTCGACTAATCCGTAGGCGGGGCCGAATTATAGTAATTTGTTCCAATCCTAGGCATAAACAGAGGCAGGGATAATCTTTCTAAAAAAAGACTCTACAAGGTACCCAATGCACAAATGAAAGGATCTGTTTTGACATGAAATGGATATCTCCGTATATCTCTGACTCATATTTATGAGATGATAAAATATGGCAAAACCCATACCAAGACCAAGAATTGGTTCGCGTAGGAATGGACGCATTGGTTCACGTAAGAGTGGACGTAGAATACCAAAAGGAATTATTCATATTCAAGCGGGTTTCAACAATACCATTGTAACGGTTACAGATATACGGGGTCGGGTGATTTCGTGGTCCTCCGCCGGTACTTGTGGATTCAGGGGCCCAAGAAGAGGGACACCCTTTGCCGCTGAAACCGCGTCAAAACACGCTATTCGTAAACTAGTAGATCGGGGTATACAACGAGCCGAAGTCCGGGTAAAAGGACCAGGTCTCGGAAGAGAGGCAGCAGTACGAGCCATTGGTGTAAGTGGTATAAAATTCATGTCTATCAAAGACCTAACCCCTATCCCACACAATGGGTGTAGACCTCCTAAAAAAAGACGCATATAGAAACAAAAATTGAACATCTTTCAAGAGAAATAAATGATTCAATGATTTGATCAACAAATATTACTATGCTTCGAGAGGAAGTAGCAGTATCTACTCGGACACTACAGTGGAAGTGCGTTGAATCAAGAATAGACAGTAAGCGCTTTTATTATGCCCGTTTTGTTCTATCTCCGCTTATGAAAGGCCAAGCCGATACAATCGGCATCGCGATGCGAAGGGCTTTGCTTGGAGAAATAGAAGGAACATGTATAACACATGCAAAATCTGAAAAGATACCACACGAATATTCTACCATAGTCGGTATTGAAGAATCAGTACATGAAATTTTAATGAATTTGAAAGAAATTGTATTGGGCAGTAATCTCTATGGAACATGCGACGCATCTATTTGCGTCAAGGGCCCTGGAAACATAACAGCTAAAGACATCATCGCACCGCCTTTTGTGGAAATCATTGATACTACACAGCATATAGCTAGCCTGACAGAACCAATCAATTTGTGTATTGGATTACAAATCGAGAGGAATCGAGGATATCATATGAAAACACCAAATAACGCTCAAAAGGGAAGTTATCCTATAGATGCAGTATTCATGCCTGTTCGAAATACGAATCATAGTATCCATTCGTATGGAAATGAAAAAAATGAGATGCTTTTTCTCGAAATATGGACGAATGGAAGTTTAACTCCTAAAGAAGCACTTCATGAAGCCTCCCGTAATTTGATTGATTTATTTCTTCCTTTTCTACATGCGGAAGAACAAGACATAGATTTAGAGGACAATCAAAGGGGGGTTACTTTACCCTTTTTTACCTTTCATGATGGTTTGACTAAACTCAAAAAAAATGAAAAGGCGTTGAAATCTATTTTTATTGACCAACCAGAATTGCCTTCCAGGACCTATAATTGCCTCAAAAGGTCCAATATACATACATTATTAAACCTTTTGAATAAGAGCCAAGAGGATCTCCTGAAAATGAAACATTTTCGAATAGAAGATGTAAAAGAGATAGTGACCGTTCTACAAAAAAAAACATTTCGTAAAAAATTTCCCGAAGAATAAGCTTTCAATTTGAAAATGAAAAATCCGTTGGACAGATTTCCTCTTTTTTTTTATTTATATTTTATTTTCTAAAGAAAAATTTCATCAATTTTGAGTCTTCAGTAAGATCTGTATATTCGGAATAGATCCAGAATTCTATTGAAAAAATCTTTGTATCTAGGGAAAATTCACTTTGAGGTGACTATTTC